AATCCACGGATCTAGAAATTCATTTCGGACAATTGGACCTTCTCAAACTGTTTCTTTTTAAGAACCAAAAAGATTTGTGCCAAAACAACAGATGCCAAAAAGAACAAAAGGCCTTGGATACGTAATGGATCTTGAAGTACTATTTCTGCATCTGCCTGACCAAACCCACCTACATTAGGATTACTTGTTAATGGTTGATCAAGTTTGATAGATTCGCCCTCTGAAACACGAAGTTCTGGTCCTGGAGGGATAATATCAAGCACTTCACGCCCATTCGCTGCATCCGTTATGGTTATTTCGTATCCCCCTTTTTCTTTTCGTATGATTTTGTTTACTATACCCGCAGCTGTAGCATTATAAACCGTATTGTTGCTTTTGTTCCCGTCGGGATAAATCTGACCCCTCCCCCTGTTCCCACCGACGTATATTGGATATTTTAAGAAGTGAGCATCTTTATTAGTTGCAGGGTTCGGGGAAAGAATAGGAAAAGTTATTTCACTATATTTCTGACCAGGAACTGGCCCTATCACAAGAATATTTTTTTTAGTGGGTCGGTAGGTCTGAAAAGACAGCTTGCCTATCTTTTCTTTCATCTCGGGCGAAATACGGTCGGAGGGGGCTAATTCAAACCCCTCTGGTAAAATAAGAACGGCCCCCACATTCAAAGACCCCTTTTTACCATTAGCAAGAACTTGTTTCAGTTGCATATCATACGGAATTCTAACAACTGCTTCAAATACAGTATCAGGGAGTACCGTTTGTGGAACCTCAATATCCACGGGCTTATTAGCTAAATGACAATTGGCGCATACAATGCGACCAGTTGCCTCTCGTGGATTTTCAAAACCCTGTTGCGCAAAAACGGGATATGCGTTTGAAATTGATGCCCGAGTTATTATATATATCATGAGGGATACGGAAATGAATTGAGTAATCTCTCCCTTTAACGAAGAAAAGGTATTTCGAATTTGCATGGTCCAATCGTTGATCCCGAAAATTTCTACAATAGAATTAGGTAGGTCACTAATACAGTTCCCTATCCGCGATTCTGCTATTTACTGAAATAATTTTACTGGAATATAGGATTCCTGGAATCCGGGAGGGATCGGATCCTCTGGATGGGTAGAAAAAGTAAGGTAAGTACGGCTTTGAATGCTTTGCTTATGTACAAAATCCAAAATATTCTAATTGGATCATTGAATCGCTTTTCACTCAGTCATTGAATGATAAATCACTACAAGTGACGGAGATACACGATTTAAATAAGAAAAAAGCCAATATTTAAAAAACGTATCTAGAATGACTGGAAAAGTGGAAACAAGAACAGATAGAATAATATCATTATCATTATGAGCAAATCCAAAATCGTTGTAGGCATAGCCAATCAGCAGTTCCCAACCGCGAGGCGAATGGAATCCAATACATAAATCAGTTACGAAAAGAATCGAAAAGGCTTTTATTGTATCGCTTAAATTATATAGGAATTCTTGAACCCAAGAGTTAAGAATAAAAAGTTCTTCATTACACAGAATCGAATAACCACTTAGAATAACGAAGCAGATTGTATTTGTCGAGAAGTGAAAAATCGTATGGATATGATCCTCATCGTGCATCTTGATTAATTGAATTGTTTCTTTCGGGAGCCCTATACGAAGCTTTTCTAGACGTCTTTCCGGAAATTCCTTTATCATTTCGTCCAAGAGGAATAATTCCTCTAATTCTATGAATTTTTCTAGAATAGACTTTTCTTGAATATCATTCAAGAAGGTTTCGGGTTGACTAGTATTCCACCAATTTGTAACCCAGGATTCCAGACTTTTATTAAATGAGAGAGGGATCCACCAGGGCAAAAATACTACAAATACTATAGATGAAAGATATCTAAGGGGAATGGATGCGTTCTTTTTTTTTGTCATTTTTTCATCTGTGAATTGTTAATGAACACACCTCATTCGTTGATTCTATGTGATCTAAGATTTCTATCAAGCATGAGTTCTATTACAAGGTATTGCGCCTATAAATCGAGTCCCTTTTTTTTTAGTTGTGATTCGGCGGTTAGTCCTTGAACCTAGTGTAGAAAAACTACAGAAATCGAAGAAGAATCCACTTCGAATTCTTCATTCCAATTCGAATTTGAATCAAGAAATAATAAAAAACAAAACAATATTGAAACAAAACAATATTGTTTCCAGATATCCCAATTGATGAAATATTCGAAGCGATTCCCCCCTTTCGATGAATGCCCGAAAGATTCAAATTCAAATAATGAATATATTCATATTATTTGAATTTCGAAATGAAAGAACTCATTTTCTATTAAAAATGTAAAACTGAAACTCTCGCATATTTCGAAAAAAAAAAGGAGTCTTGAGGGGTTCCTCCTGCCGAGAAAGCATTTATTCTTATTCTGTTTATTCTTATTCTTCAGTTCATTTTTCAAAACCCTTCAATTGGTACACGCAAGAAATAGGCCAACTCCGCAGCCTTTTGCTCAATTTCTCGTGGAGTCAAATTCTCATTAGTACGATTCAAGGGAATGGCCCCCAAGCCTCTGCTTTCTATATAAAGGACACTACGAGCATAAATACCCTCTTTAACTTCTATTCTGATGGACTGAATATCTTTCATAAGGAATCGTAGAAATATGCGGCGATTTTTTCCAGGAAATCCCCAACGAAAAATACACACTATTCCCTCTTTTGTATCAAATCGATCATAACCGCTACCTACATTCCATGTAATTGTGCACCACAAATAGGAACTAATAAAGAGACCCGCGATCCCGTAGAAAGACATCACGATCCCTTGTGGAAAAAAATTGATTTGCTGAGACGGAAATAAAGATAGCAAATTCCTATCAAGATAACTAGAAATTCCAACCACTAAGAATCCTAATGAACCTAAAAAAAGGATAAGGGCCCAGCAGACATTGCTTGTTTTGCGAGAGCCCGCTATAAATTCTATCCATATATATTCTGATCGCCAACTCATACATACTAGCTCCAGTTGCATTTTATTGGAATTGGGGAAATAACCAAAAGAAAATCAATTTTAGTTTACTTTTTTGGTTCCGAAGTAACTCTCATCAACTAGTACTATTTTGATGTGAACTCTTAGCAGTAAGTCATTGAATTGGTTAGATCTAATAAAATACGAGCATCCCCTTCATATGATTCCCTATAGACCGGTACATCCATATAGATACATTGACTTTCATTGCAGACATGAGTTCAGATCACAGCCTATTTCAGATCACAGCCTATTGTTGACAATAGATAGAATTAATTTACCTATAATATCATGTTTAGACATGCATAAGAGCTCTTTCGTTTATGCTCGGAGAAAGCCACTTCTTAGTCTTATACACTATTTTACTAAATGGATATCCGTCATCGCTAAGTCTTGAAAAGTCTTGAAAAAAAAAAACTAGATGAGAGTTGACCTTGATCCGATCGGATTTAAAAAATCTTATTTTTTTCAAGATAAAGAAATAACGAAGCCATTGCCATTGCCGGAAATACTAGGCCCACTAAAGGGACTAAAATAGAGGGAAAGCTGTTGAGAATTGTCATAGAAAGGGTACCTCGATTTAATATTTGTACTTGTTACTGGTATAAAGATATCCTATAATAATTAGAATATTAATTCTAATTATTATCATATTCGAATTCGTACATAAATGTATATTAAGTATACTTATATAATTGTATATAAATATACTAAGTATACTAAATAAGTATATATACTAAGCGCAAGGAATGTCGAACGGACCTATTCATCTTTCTACATGAACTAGATGTATGATAACCCATTTTCGTTATTATTATTACTTATTTTTTTTCTTCTGTTGTTCTTAGCTTCGGATGTATTTTTTAATATCTAATTTCTTTTTGTAATTTGTAATACAAAAAGAAATTCTTACAAATTCCCGAAGAATTCTAATGAATCCGATCGAACAGCAGGGATTCCTAGGAAAATGGTCCTTGTTAGGAGATAGAGAAAGATGCAAGATTTTCTATTTTCTCTATTTGAATGATATATACATACGCAAGAGGGGAACAATAAATTCGTTTTATTTGCCCTGCCCACTAATTCATTCTAAGGAAGAATGCTTTTTTATGTTGTTTTGTTGAGAGAGGTTTACTGATTACTAATCCGTCATAGCGCTTCCTTGTACAATGAAATCTTATGTCACCAAAGAAAAATCTATTCTTCGGATTTTGTTTTATTTTGATTCGGATAAACTAACTAACTAATTGTTAATTATTCGCCACAAAAAAAATTTCACTTAAGAACTCTACTGGAGTTTATTTTGATTCAAAGGAAAAAAGGCGTGGAACTGAAATAACTCGCTCAGAACACCTTTTAAAGGATTACGTGGTACGATTGGATCGAATAAGCCCTTATGGAATAAAAATTCAGCCGCTTGTGAACCCTCAGGTACTGTCTTATTCAATGTTTGTTCAATTACTCTTTTACCCGCAAATGCAATATAGGCATTAGGTTCAGCAATAATGATATCCCCCAACATACCAAAACTAGCAGTCACCCCACCAGTAGTAGGAGATGTAAGAATTGATACATAGAATAACTTTTTATTTAATTGATAATCATATAAAGCAGAAGATATTTTAGCCATTTGCATCAAGCTCAAACTTCCTTCTTGCATGCGTGCTCCCCCGGAAGCACACACTAGAAGAAGAGGTAAAAATTGATTGGCAGCATACTCGATCAAACGGGTGATTTTCTCGCCTACTACGGATCCCATACTACCCCCCATAAACTGAAAATCCATAACCCCAATTGCGATGGGGATCCCGTTTAGTTGCCCTGTACCTGTTTGAACAGCCTCCGTTAATCCTGTCTTTGTTTGATAAGAATCAATACGATTTTTATAAGGCTCCTCTTCTGAATGAAATTCAATGGGATCTATAGAGACCATGTCGTCATCCATCGGATCCCAAGTACCTGGATCAACCGAAAGTTCGATTCTATCTGGG